ATTTCGGGTCTTCTTTTTCAGACCCAATAACTCGATAATTTCCACAAGCACAAATCCAACTTTTTATGGGTCCAGAAATTCTTTCACAAAACAATCCATCTTTCTCCGGTTTATTGGTTTTATAATGAAAAGTATAGGGTTTTTTCACCTCTCCAACTATCTCTCCATTGGGTAGAATTTTTTTTGCCCAAGCCCTTATTTGTTGAGGAGAAACTGGTCCAATTCGAAGTTGTTGATGTTTATACTGGTCGATCATAGAATACAAATTCTGATTCATTGAGATCAAGCTTCCTTCCTATTCATCTGGAAGTTCTTTTCAGATACAAGGAAATGATTCAATTCCAGGGCCAAAGATCGTAGTTCTCGAACGAGCAATCGAAAAGATTCTGGAGCACCCTCTGGGTTAGGTACTGTTGCTCCAATAATCGTAGCACCAAGTACTTCTTGACGAGCTCTAATATGATCAGATTTATAAGTAAGCATCTCTTGTAAAATATGAGCAACACCAAATCCCTCTAGAGCCCAAACTTCCATTTCTCCAACTCTTTGCCCCCCTTGTTTTGCCCTTCCTCTAAGGGGTTGTTGTGTAACAAGTGCGTAATGTCCACTGGAACGTCCATGGATTTTATCATCAACTTGATGAATTAATTTTAGGATATAGGACTTTCCTATTAGAACAGGTTGTTCAAAAAGATCTCCTGTTCTTCCATCAAATATTCTGCTTTTTCCCGGATATTCGGGTTCAAATACCCATGGATTTTTTGTTTGCTTACTGGCTTCATATAATTCAGAAAACACTAGTTTTCTTGAGGCCTCTTGTTCATATCTCTCATCAAAGGGCGCTATTCTATAATGTTTCTTTAGCAGATCCCCCGCTAACCCGAGCGAACATTCAAATATCTGTCCCACATTCATTCGTGAGGGAACTCCTAATGGGTTGAATACAATATCAACGGGCGTTCCATTTTGCAAATAGGGCATATCTTGTCTAGACAAAATCTTAGAAATTATACCCTTATTCCCATGCCTTCCAGCCACTTTATCACCTACTTTGATTTCACGTTTCTGTGAAATATATACACGAATACTTTCTGAATTATAATTGGAACCCCCCTTTCTATGAATCCATCTCACATCAATAACTCGACCCCTTCCACCTATAGGTAATCTTAGAGAAGTTTCTTTTGAAGTGGATACCTGAATGCCAAGTATAGCTCGTAATAATCTATCCTCCGGGGCATATGACGATTCATTCGCTGCCTGAGGTGTTAATTTACCTACTAAGATATCACCTGTTTCTATCCAAGATCCCAGGATCACAATTCCATTTCTGTCTAAATGTCGGAGTAAATGAGCCTCTAAATGCGGGATCTCCTTAGTTATTCTTTCAGGACCTTGGCTTGTTACATGAGTATGAATTTCATATTTTCGGATGTGAAAAGAAGTATAAATTTCTTCATAGACCAGACGTTCGCTAATTAGTACTGCGTCTTCAAAATTGTAACCTTCCCATGGCATATAAGCTACTAATAAATTTTTCCCTAAAGCGAGTTCCCCACCAGCTGTAGCCGCACCGCCCGCTAGAATTTGTCCCTTTTTAAAGTATTTACCCCACCGAACCTGAGTTTTTTGATGCATACAAGTATTTTTGTTGGAACATTGATACATAACTAATGGAATGCTTAGAGTATCCCCATTACTTGAGAAAACGATCTTGTGAGTATCAGTAGAAATTATTTTTCCCTTGCGTTTGGCTATAGCTGAAATCCCCGAATCTAGAGCCGTTTGGCCTTCCAACCCAGTTCCAACAATGCACTTCTCGGACCGAGAAAGAGGAACTGCTTGGCGCTGCATATTAGAACTCATTAAAGCTCGATTCGCATCATTATGCTCGATAAAAGGAATGAGGGAAGCTCCAATAGAAAAATATTGGAAGGGAAAAATGCTTCTAAGATGAATCTCTTCCCATGCAATAGTCAGGAATTCTTGACGATATCGAGCTGGAACAATCTGTTGTTCTTGAATACCCCAATTCAAGGCCAAAGAATTTCCTGCTGCTACCATATAATATTCATCTCTATTTGGTGATAAATAAAAAATCTGTGCCTCTTTTGATCTCTCAGATAATTCATAAAAAGGACTCTCTATGGATCCCCAATAACCAACCTTCACATGAATAGCTAATGAACCAATAAGTCCAACATTGATTCCTTCGGACGTGTCAATTGGACAAATACGTCCATAGTGGCTCGGGTGAATATCTCGTATCCGAAAACTAGCAGTTCGCCCCGTCAATCCTCCAGGACCCAAATAACTCCATTTTCGCCCATGAACAATTTGTGTCAACGGATTAGTTCGATCCAAAACTTGAGATAAAGGGTGTAGGCCAAAAAACGATTCATAAGTAGTTGTTAATGAAGTTGAAGTTACCAAATTTTGAGGAGTCGGTATCAATTTATGTCTGATTGCTCCACATATAGTTCCTCGAACCGCATTTTCTAAACGAGCAAGAGCCAATCCGAATTGATCCTGTAATAGATCTGCTACAGAACGAATACGTTTATTTTTCAAGTGATTCATATCGTCAAGTGTACCCATTCCCAATTTCATTCCAATCAAATAATCCACAGCAGCTAATAGATCTCGCGGTAACAAAAATGTATTGTTTTGGGATATATCAAGATTCAGCCTCCGGTTCATATTTCGTCGACCAATCTTTCCTAATTCACATCTTTGTTGAAAGAATTTCTTTTGTAATTCCTTACATAAGGACTCAGAAAATACCGGATCCCCCCCTACACAGGCAAATTGTTGATAAAACTCCAAAATAGCATTTTCTTTTGACCCAATCTTTTTTTTCTCTTTATCATTCGGGAAAGACAAGAAAATTTCAGGGTAACAAACATTATCTAGAATTTCTCTTATATTTAAACCCATAGCTGATGATAGAACTAGAATAGATATTTTTTGTTTTCTACTTACACGGGCCCATATCCTTGTTTTTTTATCAATTTCTAATTCCGACCTTCCCCCCCAATCCGATATTATAGTACTGGTATAGACAGAAATTCCGTTATGTTCCAATTCTGAACGGTAGTAAATACCGGGACTTTGCAATATTTGGTTGATCACAATTCGGTATATTCCATTTACTATAGAGGTTCCAAAAGAATTCATTATAGGGATGTTTCCAATAAAAACAGTTTGTTCTTGCATATTCCTACCGTTTTTCCAAATTAAGACCGCGGGTACATATAATTCAGAAGAATATGTGAGTGATTCATACACAGCATCCCTTTCTTTTATCAAGGGCTCTACCAATTTATATGTTTCCACAAATAATTGAAATTCAATTTCTTGATCTCTATCTTCAATTTTTTGAAACTTTTTCAATTCTTCCGTCAAGCCCCGATTAATGAACCTACAAAATCCCTCAAATTGTATCTGACTAAATCCAGGTATTGTGGACATTCCCTCATTTCCATTCTGGAGCATCTTAATCTGAAGTTTCCTTTTTATTGAAAAAATCCCATTATTCTTATTGGCTTGGCTCACTATTTATCGAACCATACCGATCGGTCTAGCAATGATGGAATGGATATTCTTGTTACTGAATCACATAAAATTTTAGCCAACTCCATCCATATATATCATACGTATGAACGGAAGCAAGACAGAGAAAAGGAAGGCATTTTCGACGCAAGTTCAAATTTGAGCCAAATAAAAATAGAAAGAAATGGAAATTGATAAAGCATTCCTGGGAAAAAATTATGTCACATAGAGTCTTTTATCGGATATCAAAATTGATCCAATTTCTACCTAATTTCTATTTCTTTTATTATGATATTATGATCAGAGTACAGGGTAAAAAAAAGAAAAAATAAATGAATTCTGGATTCAATTTGCTCTCTATGAATGAGATAAAAAGAAAAGAAAAAGAATAAGGAACAGCATAGAGTTTCCCTTTTTTTAGCACACGCAATTGAATGTTCAAAAGGGAATTAGCCAATCTTTTTTTATAGTAGAATTTCTAAAATAGAATGAAATTGCATACGTAATAGTCATAGGAGTAATTTTTAGGAAGTACATGCCGATATAGCTATCTAGCTATCCGTATATCACATCTTTTATCATAATTGAACTTGATACAACATAGGTTAGGTCAAACTCTATCTTAATGTCTATTTTCTCTTCATATTGAATGAAAAATGAAAGCACGATGATCCTAGGGATATGTGCATAAAAAAGAGACCCGGGTTAGGTATCCCGCATATAAAAATAAAAATTTTAAAAATTTATATTCTGGGGTTTACATATACACATATATTTTCTTATAATTTATAATTATTCGTCGTAATTTTGCATCCATTAAGGGAATACAAATGGAGATACAAATTTCAGAGCTGTTCGCTAATTCAAAGTAAGAAAAGTAAGTAAGAGTAACTAAAGAGTAATAAAGAAAAAGAAATAGTTAAGGTAAGTTTTTAAGCAACGCATTTTTTGAGATACAATCAATTGAAGAATTAAAGAAAAGAATATAAAAAATATCTAATAAAAAGATAAAAAGAGTAATTATTTTTTGGAAAGGGATAAGTACAATGGAATTCAAGATCCAAAAAGAAAAGAAAATAAGAAAGGAAAAAATTCAAATAAAAATGAGAAGAGGAATAGAATATAAGAATTAAGAATAGAGAGAAAATTTCTCTCTATTTTGGATGGATTTTGGCGGCATGGCCAAGTGGTAAGGCGGGGGACTGCAAATCCTTTATCCCCAGTTCGAATCTGGGTGTCGCCTGATCAACAAAAAACAACTTGGACTTTATTAATCCTGTTGATCAAACTTAACGAATTCTTGCCCCGCAAAAGCATAGGCAAGGAACTAGGTCTGTCGATACTTTATTTTGAGAACCCGTAGGGCCTATCTAGAAATGTCATCTTTTTATCAAAAATAGGAGTTCTTAGTGTGGCTCAAACAGGTACCAATAAATCTGAAGCAATCC